AATAAATATCATTTTAACGAACAAAGTGTACAAAAATATATTGGGTAAAGAAGAAAAAATATTTAAATCGTACAATTTTTATAATTTCACTCTTCTTTTTAATACATTCCCTTCCACTTTACAACCTCCAATATAATCGATTTCCTAAATCCACACTTTTTTAACCCTACAAAAAAAATTATTTACTCTAATAAATAAATATCATTTTAACGAACAAAGTGTACAAAAATATATTGGGTAAAGAAGAAAAAATATTTAAATCGTACAATTTTTATAATTTCACTCTTCTTTTTAATACATTCCCTTCCACTTTACAACCTCCAATATAATCGATTTCCTAAATCCACACTTTTTTAACCCTACAAAGAAATTGTAACATTTGTGTACCCTAATTTTTTTAAATTATTAAAATGTTATTTCGCGAAGTAAAGTAATTGGTTAACTTCTTAGGTTCATGCCCTAATAATATAGGTTCAAATCCTATCTTCGCATCCTTTCATTTTCTTAATTAAAGAATGTTTTTCATTTACTAATAATATAAAAATTCAGACATAAGTGTATAGCTTAGTGGTAAAGCATTAGACTTTTAATCTAAATATCTCAAGTTCAAATCCTGATACACTTATTTCTGTTGTGTGATGAACAAAACGAAATAGTTCAGTTGGTCAGAACAATAGACTCATAATCTATAAGTCAGAAGTTCAAATCTTCTTTTCGTTACCTAAAAAAATGTTGTAGAATGAGAAGAGCCATTAAAAAAAACTTACAATTTAATTAAACTAAATATTATTATACAAAATGCTATATACACTTCAGAATCACGTTAATATTTTTTTATTGTTTTTTATTTTTTTGTTTTCTTTTTTTTTATTTTGTGTTAAAACAGACGCACCTGAAAGATGGCAATTAAATTTTCAAGACCCTGCTACTCCCGTTGCTGAGGGAATAATAACATTACATCATGATATTATGTTTTTGTTAACAGTCGTGTTATTTTTTGTTTGTTGATTATTATTTAGAACGTTATGAATTTTTCATGAAAAAAATAGCAGTACAGCATATCCATTAATACATGGAACTCAAATTGAAGTATTTTGGACTATAACGCCTTCTTTAGCACTAATTGTTATTGCAATTCCATCATTTGCTTTATTATACTCTTTAGACGAAATTATAGATCCTACCATTACAGTAAAAGCAATTGGTAATCAATGGTACTGAACTTATGAATATGCAGATTATAGCGATAATAAAGGATCGGTTATTAATTATGATAGTTATATGATTCCTACAGAAGATTTAGAGCTAGGTCAATTGCGCCTGTTAGAAACAGATAATCATATGGTTATACCTGTAAATACACATATTCGATTAATAGTTTCAGCAGCAGATGTTCTTCATAGTTATGCTGTACCTTCATTAGGCGTAAAAGTAGATGCTGTACCTGGTCGTTTAAATCAAACATCTCTTTTTATTAAGCGAGAAGGACTTTATTACGGACAATGTAGTGAAATTTGTGGTGTAAATCATGCAACGATGCCAATTGTTATTGAAGCAGTTCCTTTGTCAAAATATATTTCATGAGTATCTAATAAAATTGAAGAATAAAATGCAATTATTTAATCTTGTAAAAAAAAATCAACGCTTTGGCTATCATTTGGTTGATCCAAGTCCATGACCTTTTGTTGGTGCTACGTCAGTTTTTTTAATGGCGGTTAGTGCGGCTATGTATTTTCATGGGCATCAAAATGGAAACTATTTTTTATTATTTGGTTTTTTTATGCTGTGTAACGTTTTTTTTATGTGGTGGAAAGATATTGTTAGAGAATCAACATACGAGGGTCATCACACGTCGGTGGTGCAACAAGGTTTGCGTTATGGAGTTATATTATTTATTATTTCAGAGTTATTTTTTTTCGTCGCATTTTTTTGGGCTTTTTTTCATAATAGTGTATCTCCTAATATTGAACTCGGAAGTATTTGACCTCCTAAAGGAATAACTCCTTTTAATCCATGAAAAGTTCCTTTCTTAAATACAATTATATTATTATTATCAGCATGTAGCATTACATGAGCACATCATGCTGTAGTATATGGTATGCGTCGTCAATCTATATACTCTTTTTTTATAACTATATTTTTAGCAATCTTATTTACAGTATTTCAAGGTCTTGAATATACTGAAGCTGCATTTTGTTTCTCAGATGGAACTTACGGTTGCACATTTTATATGACTACTGGTTTCCACGGATTTCATGTTATAGTTGGTACTATATTTTTAACAATTTGTGCTATTAGACTTATAAATTATCATTTAACAAAGCAGCATCATTTTGGTATGGAAGCTGCAATCTGGTATTGGCGGTATTAAAATGTGCTACAGGAAACTATTAAATATTTATTACATAGGGTTAATTACATTAAATCTTATACAAACCTAAGCTGTATTGCTATTATGTAAATTTTTGTCAATAAATTTGTATAAACTTAAAAAAATTAAATAATAAGAAACCTAATTGTATATATAAAATATGTTAGTACATCTAAAATTTATAAATTGTTTAATTTCATGAATTTTCTGTGTTTAAACAAGAGAGAGATAAAAAATTGTATAGAAGCAAAAGTATCTTATTTACAAGAAACTCAAGTTATATTAAAAGAAATATTAATTTATTTTAACAAAGAAAAGTATCTTTTTTGTACACATACATGTAAAAAAGTTATTTTGAGCTATATTTTATTTAAGCATAATTCAAAATTTAAAATCAATTTAAATTGTAAATACGCACTTTTTTCTAATGTATATTTCCTAATTTATGTTTACTTTTCTAATAAGCAAGAAAAAATTATTACAAAAAATTTAACGTTATTATTTTTTATTAAACTATCTAAGCGGTTAAAATTCTTTAAGTATAAAATGAATACAAATAGTAAAAGCCACTATAACAATATAGAAAATATAATTATACAAAATGCTTTACTGTTAATTATAGAACCAAGAAAGTATCCTCTTATAAAAAAAAAGAATGCAAGCATTTCTAATATACTATTACGTATATTATACACTATAAAGTTCAAGTGAGTATCTTATTCCAATCTAGTAAACTTAGTTGTAAAACTGTCTAATTCACCACACAAATTGGTTAATATATTACAAACGTGAATTTATGATAAAAATATTTTAAAACTAATTGTTAATTACATCCATATAGCACAAACTTTGAAAAATCATGATGTAATGAGCAATAATATTTATTTAGATATTGTGGTATTAGAAAAAGTAATGATTGTCGGAAATTTTTCTAAGCAGTTATTTAGCCTTTATGAGTCACTATTTAATAACTATAAACTTATTAAATGTATAACTTTATTTAATTTATATATTTTTGGTTTCAAAAAGTTAAACGTGAAAATAATTACGTTTTATCAAAAACTTTTATTATTACTTGAACTAAATTTCTTTATTAATCTAAAAATTCAATTCACTTCATTAAAAGACGGATTTTTTTTTTTTGATTACTTTATAAAAATTAGTCACGATATCATTTATGTGGAAGTTCCTATAGATTATACAATTTACCGCTTTAAATTATTTAGTAAACATAAATTAAGTGTAAAAAAGTATGACTTAAAAGCTCAATTAAGCTATAAAACGTATTACAATTTAGAACAGTGTTTACAACTACTAAATTGATTAGGTTATTACTACAAATATGCTCAAAAGAAAAAGGTATTAAACGTACTATTCTTAATAATTAAAAAACAAATATTTTCTAAATCTTGACTTATTTTAGAACAAAGACTCAAAATATAATTCAAAATAAACTTATTACTGTTATAACTATAAAAAAGCTATATTACTTTTTTTACTTGAAAATGTAAAAACGCGCGTAATGTTTAGAAATATGCTTTTTACGTGCTGATTGGCGCCTAATAATTTTTTATTAGTTCGAACTAATATATTTTGTTGATGTTATCTGATTATTTTTATTTGTAACGATATACTGGTGGGGGGGTAATTATACATAAAGATTATTTTTTTACGGAGTTGAGTAAAAGGTAACTCATTAAAATATGTTTTTAATAATGTAGGTTCAATCCCTACCTTCGTGCAATTAATTTTAAAAAATTCGAGTCAAGAAAAAGCAAAATAGTATAACAATAAATGTCACAAAAAGTTAATCCTATTGGTTTTAGACTTGGTGTATTACAAATATGAAATGCAGATTTTCAATGTTACGGAAAATTAGGAAAGAATTATAGCATTATTTTGTATAACATGCACAAAATTACTACATATTTGACGCGAATTTTTAAAAAAAATAATTTGATATTAGGTCCTATTTTTTATAGTATAAAGAGTAATATAGTTATAATTGACTGTTTTTACGTAATGATTGCAACTAATAATACAACAGATTTTTTTTCAAGTGCAATGAATTCTTTACAAGGACAAAAAGTAATACGTTACTCAGAATATGTATTAAATTATTGATTTGCTAACTTTTTAGTATTTAATGCGTTCAAAGCTCATTGGTTAAGTAGTCCTCTTTTCTTAGCGACTTGAATCACTACAAATTTAAAAAAGTGTATTTCTATAAAAAAAATTTTTTTAAATTTAGAGAAAAAGTTATTGCGTGATAATGAAAACTTACCTTGTATAAAATATAGTACACTAGGTGAAAATTTATTTATTTTAAAGGGCATAAAAATTATTTGCTCTGGGCGTTTACGTGGAAAAAGAAATCGAATGAGCAATAAAATGAAGAAACAAGTAGGTATTATGCCACTACAAACTATTAATACTTATATAGATTATAAGTATTCATCTGTATTTACGCGTTTTGGGAAATTTGGAATACGTGTTTACTATTACTATGAAGCTATGTAAAAGCATTATGAACCGGTTAAATTCTTATACAAGATCTATTCTTATTTTTGACTATTTACATAAATATGAAATAGAATATCCATTACATTTTTATGATTATAATTCATTTGACTACTATTTTAAATGCAATAAAAGTAATATTTTAGCACATATATTATTGATGGAACATATTAATGGCCTGAAAAGTAACTGAAAACAGTATTCTAATGATAAATTTTTAATTTTTTTTGATAGTAAACGCGTATTTACTAATAACTTGGATCATTATCTTTTATTTGATTTAATTGATCAAACCCGAGAAAACGCTTACTATATTCGATTTTTTACACGAAAAAGGTGTAATTTTGTTTTTAAGGACTGATCAAAAATTTTTGAGATGTATTGTAACATAAATATTAATTATTCAACTATAGAAAATTTCACAAATTTGTATCGATTTAAATTAATTTTGTAAATAATACTTTTTACTCTGTGGTAACCAATCCAAACTTGAATTATAAAAAAGAAATTATATAAAATATGACATTTACACAATGAATTACACGTTGAATCTTTTCTACCAATCATAAAGATATTGGAATTTTATACTTAATTTTTGGTGCTATATCAGGGTTATTAGGAACTGTTGTTAGTGTAATTATGCGTATGGAATTAACGTACCCTGGGCCTCAATTTCTTGAGGGGAATTATCAATTATACAATGTTTTAATAACGGCACATGCATTACTAATGATATTTTTTTTTGTGATGCCTATATTAATTGGTGGATGAGGTAACTGATTTGTACCTATAATGATTGGCGCTGTTGATATGGCTTTTCCTAGATTGAACAATATTAGCTTTTGGTTATTACCCCCAGCATTAATGTTACTATTACTTTCGGCTCTAGTAGAAGTTGGGGCTGGTACTGGTTGAACTATATATCCTCCCTTAAGTTCTATACAAAGTCATTCAGGAGCTGCTGTTGACTTGGGAATTTTTTCACTTCACGTTTCTGGTGCTGCTTCAATTTTAGGTGCTATAAATTTTATTGTAACTATTTTTAATATGAGAAGTCCAGGTCAAAGTTTACATCGTATGCCTTTATTTGTATGATCAGTGTTAGTTACAGCATTTTTATTATTATTATCGCTTCCTGTTTTTGCTGGAGGTATTACAATGTTATTGACTGATCGAAACTTTAATTCAATGTTTTTTGATGCTAAAGGAGGAGGAGATCCCATATTGTTTCAGCATTTATTTTGATTTTTTGGACATCCTGAAGTTTATATATTAATACTACCTGGATTTGGTATAATTAGTCATGTAATATCAACGTTTTCTAGGAAGCCAGTATTTGGTTACCAAGGAATGGCTTATGCTATGTGTAGTATAGGTTTTCTTGGTTTTATCGTTTGAGCTCATCATATGTATACGGTAGGATTAGATGTAGATACTAGAGCATACTTTATTAGTGCAACGTTAATTATTGCAGTCCCAACTTCAATAAAAGTGTTTAGTTGAATTTCTACTATGTGAGAAGGATCAATTATTATTAAAACCCCTATGCTTTTTGCTATTGGTTTTTTAATTTTATTTACAATAGGTGGTTTAACAGGAGTTGTTTTAGCTAATGCTGGATTAGATATAGCTTTACACGACACATATTTTGTTGTGGCTCATTTTCATTATGTACTATCGATGGGTGCTGTATTTGCAGCTTTTGCAGGCTTTTACTACTGAATTGGTAAAATTTCAGGTTTGCAATACTCTGAAACGTTAGGGCAAATTCATTTTTGATCTACATTTATAGGCGTAAATTTAACTTTTTTTCCAATGCATTTCTTAGGACTTGCAGGAATGCCAAGAAGAATTGGAGATTACCCAGATGCTTACGTTGATTGAAATTTAGTTGCTTCTCTAGGGTCGTATATTTCATTTGCATCAGCATTATTTTTTTTCTATATTGTTTATAATACATTAACAAGTGGAAAACCGTGCCCAGATAATCCTTGAGAATTTTCTAATGGTGAAAGTTTAAAAGGAAATAGCACTTTAGAATGAGTCGTAACTAGCCCACCAGCATTTCATACTTTTAATGAAATTCCACTAATAAAGGAAACGAATAAAAAATATCTGAATTAATTATTACTTAATATTTTAAAATTTTTATGACACTAAAACTTATAAAAAACAGGAAAAGAAGGACTCAAACCCCCAATCTTCGATTTTGGAAATCGACGCTATAATCTTTTAGCTATTTTCCCTCACTTTTTTTTATCTATTGAAGAGAATAAGATTCGAACTTATGTAGAAATTTATCAACTGTTTTACAGACAGTCGCCTTTAACCTCTCGGCCATCTCTTCTATGGGTTTATACATTGGAAATAATTGGAATTGAACCAATATCTTATGCTTGCAAAGCATACGTTTTACCATTTAAAACTACACTCCCTTATTGTTAGGTTTTAATAATTTTTGCTTAGAAACGGAATTGAACCATTGACACAAAGATTTTCAATCTTATGCTCTACCAACTGAGCTACCTAAGCAAAAAAGACTATTACGAAATTTTATATCTTATGGATAAAGGGACTTGAACCCCTACGAAAAACGTTTTCATTAGATCCTAAATCTAATATGTCTACCAATTCCATCACATCCACAAAAATTATAATATAGTCGTTTTTATTACGCGTAAAATTCCTAAAGGTTCTCTGGAAAGCTGATTACTTAAGTTTTGTTTCTTTACGTCAATTCGCTGATGCAATGTTAATATAATTGCACCAATCATTGCAACTAGTAATATTAAACTACACAATATAAACAAATAACTATAATCTTCATATAAAGCTAGTCCAATTACTTCCATATTTGTCAAAGATGATAAAGTATAAAATCAAATTGTATAAGACTCGTGGATAAAATTTATTTTATTATACCAATTTCCGATATCTATAAAGTCTATATTTATAACAAGCAGAACTTGAATTAATAATAGTGAACTAATAAAAAATCCTAATGGTATAATTGATGAGTATTGGACCGTTTTTTTGCTTCGGACATTTAGCATCATTACGACAAATAAAAAAAGAACAGATATTGCTCCTACATAAACAATAATAAATAATAATGCTAGAAATTCTGCGCCTAATAAAAAGAGTAATCCAGCGACATTACAAAATACTAAAATTAAGAATAAAACAGAATGAACCGGATTTGATGACAAAATTACCATTAAAGCACAAATAAAAGAAAAGCTTGAAAAATAATAAAATATTAAATTAAACATTATTGTAATGATTTTTTATTTGTTATTGTTTTTATAAAATCAATTTGGCGAATAAAGCTTAATAGGTTTTGGAGCGTCAGATTGTGAATCTGAAGGTTGCGAGTTCAAATCTCGTTATTCGCCCTAAAAAAATTAAGTTCGCCTGGTGAAAAAAGATTCGAACTTTTGAATGATGGTTCCAAAAACCATTGCCTTACCACTTGGCGATTCACCATTTTAATAAAGTATACAACACAATAAAACTAACATTTCGTACAAAATACTTAATATGCAACAACATAATAGAATTAAGTATGCGTCTTGTACTCCAATGTTAAGCGTTAGGAACACTACTATAAATATATAAATGAGTCTACTACGTAGTAAATAAAATAGAGTTATTTTATGATTTAGCAATAAAACAATTTTTAATAAAAAAAAAAATATCAAAACTGTAATTGTAAAGATGAAATACAATGAAAAAAATCAATTTATGTAAGTTTGTATTTGCGTTTCAATTTCTAACACTAATACACTATCAAAGTGACTCAACTCATTTTGAATAAATATTAAGCAAAAAGATGGCATTATATAAACTAAAAAAATCACGAATGAACCTACATAACATATTCAAGTTATACAATTTATTAGGATGAAGTCATATAATTGATACTTATACCAAGCATTTTTTAAGAACATTGAGATTTGGTATATAAAAAGTGGATATCAAAAAATTAAAGCGAAAATAAATGCGACATTTCAATAAATGTAGAAAAGCTCTTGTAAACTTAATGCGATTAAACGCTTATAAAAATTGATCCTAAGAATGGGGGATGAAACAATTATTAAAATTGTTTCACTATTAAAGTAGAAAAAAAATCAACATATAAAAAAGCTAAGAATCATTCACAAACTACGATAAAAAATTTCTTTTTTATGAAAAAAAAATGGCATATTTGTTTTAATTTTGAATTTTACCCTCAACGGGATTTGAACCCGTGTTCACACCATGAAAAAGTGTTGTCCTTAACCACTAGACTATAAGGGTCAGGAATAGAAATAAGGAAAAGTGGCTGAGCGGTTTAAAGCGATGGTTTGCTAAATCATTTTTATGTAATTACATAAACATGGGTTCAAATCCCATCTTTTCCAAAAATTAATTTATTAAGAAATATAAAGCATGGATAAATGGCTGAGCGGTTTAAAGCATTAGTTTTGAAAACTAAAGTAGACTTTTTTCTACCGTGGGTTCAAATCCCACTTTGTCCTTTATGTAAATACTTTTTTAGGTATTAATGGATTTGAACCATTGTCATTCTCGGTGTAAACAAGACATTCTAGACCTCTGAATTAAATACCTAACTTTTAGCTTTACTCGCTATTGGAATTGAACCAATAATCTAAAAGAAATGGATTTTAAACCCATCGTGTTTACCATTTTCACCAAGCGAGTACTTTAATAAAATATTTTGTATTTAAAATTATGTAGCGAGTAATGGGATTCGAACCCACACTTTTAATTTGGAAGATTAATGATGTACCAATTGCATCCATACCCGCTAAGATGTATTTATGTTAAATTTTATTAATAAGTTCTTGACATTCTACAAGCTGCTTTTTTATGAAATAATTTTTAAAAAATTTATTATACATTATAGAATTTACTAATGATACAAATATAATTAATTCTGTATAAAAGTACAATTTGATTAGTTTACTTAAATTTTTTTCGATATTATTTAATAAAATAAGTTTATTAATGTCTGCATTTCGTTGCTCAATAAAAAGATAATAAACTTTATAATTTAGCGTTTCTTTTATAAGCTTTATTAACACTGCATTAAAAGCAAATATTTGAGACTTGATAGGTAATTTCATTACTTTACTTGCAATTGCAAGTGTTTGACTTTTAGTAATTGAAAAGTTTTTCGTTAGCGAATTTTTTATAGTATCAATTTCGAAGTCTATATTTTTTGTTATCAAAGGTGCTACAAATTTAAAAGAGTATATTAAAAATAAAATAAAGCTCACCAATATAAATGTTTCTTCGTTTAAAAGTAAATATTTAGTTGAAATCAAAATTGTTGCTACACAAGTTAAAGTAAAGTAAAAAATCATTTTTTTTTTAATAGTTTTTCAGAAATTATATAATAAAAGCGAAAAAGGAGAATTGAACTCCTATATTAACCGTGGCATGGTTACACTTTACCATTAAGCTATTTTCGCAAAACTAAAAAAAGCTAGAAAGAGATTCGAACCCTTACTTTTTGAATTTGCAATTCAATGTATTACCTTTATACTACCTAGCTATAAAATTAAACTTAACTTATCTATTTTTATTATGTGAATAATATTAAAAAAGCCATCATTAATGCAAATAGAGCTATCGCTTCAGTTAAAGCAAATCCTAGAATTGTATACCCGAATAATTGTTGCTTTAAAGCAGGATTTCTAGCAAACGCTAGAACTAACGATCCAAAAACAATACCTATGCCTGCTCCAACTCCTGTTAAGCCAATAGTAGCTAATCCAGCTCCTATCATTTTTGCGCTTTGTAATGTAATATTCATTTTGTTGTTTGTTTTATTAATATGCTAAATATCAAGTAATGCTAAATTTTTTAATAATAATTATAAAAGGACCAAAACCCCTTTATGCTATGAAATAGTAAATAAAAGTATAAATAAAATAGTATACTTGTTATAAAATGAGTATAACAATTGTAATTATTAAGTAAATTAATTAAATAAAAAAAATGAACAAATAAATATGGTATGATTGAATACAATACGAGTAAGATAAAAATTAGTAATATACCACTAATACGCAGCCCAATGGATAACATAGAAGATTTTTGTGGTTGGTATATTATTAAGTGTGGGGAAATTGGTCGATTTTTTATAAACATAGTTTATTTTAGTATAAAGCCGAGAGAAACGGGATTTGAACCCGCAACATTTAACGTGACAAGTTAGCATTCTACCTACGAATTCTTCCCTCAGTTTTCTATAAGTAATATATTAAGTTATAATTCATAAAAACAACTATGAATAATTTAAATGTATACACAATATATAATCTTATACTATTATGATGAACGTAATCAATAATAGTGTTTTCAATTCCACTACTAGCATGCAATATAAAAAAAGCATGAAGTTTAAATAATATATTCATAAAAAAAAAAGGAAATAAAATTAAAGTAAGTGCAATGTATAACTTATCTATTATCAAAATAAATTTGTTAGCATTCAAAAACAATACAAATTTTAAAAGCATTTTAAATATTTTTTTTTGTAATTATAAAAATAATATTTATATTACCTTAACATTATTTTAGGTTTCCACAACGAGGTAGTATGCTAAAAATAATAAAATTTCACAATCGAATTTGAAAGTTAAATATCGGGTGTTTCCTTTAGTATTTAAAAGTTAAGGTTGTCAAATAGTTATATACAGGCAGAAAAATACCCGTTTCTAAACATAACAATTTTATGCGTATTTTCGTTATTCAAAAGCCATATTATTACTAATATTTTACTATGAACCGATTCATCTAATTTTCTTTTAGAATAGTCTTGAAAAAGTAATAAAAAGGAATTCATAACATATATATGTTCAATATTTCATTACCATTAACGTAAATGCTCAACTATGCTACAAGCGTAACAATTGATTCATTAGAGGTTAAATTACTTTGGTCCTCTCGTACTAAAAGTATTATTTTTTCTTTTTCACTACCCCACAGTAGATAGGGACCGAACTGTTTCACAACGTTCTGAACCCAGCTCACGTACCTTTTTATTTGGCGAACAGCCAAACCCTTAGAATTTTCTACAACTCTAGGTTAAGATGAGCCGACATCGAGGTATCAAGCCGTGTCGTCGATTTGGACTCTTAAACACGATTAATCTGTTATCCCTTAAGTTCCTTTTATTTGTTGAGCGATAACGTTTCCACATACGTATACCGGATCACTATGACCAACTTTCGTTTCGGCTCGACTTATTGGTCTAACCGTTAAGCATACTTTTTACCATTACATATATATAATTATAGTATACCTTAGTGCACCTCCGTTGCTCTTTTGGAGGTATCCGCCCCAGATAAACCAAAATTTTTACACTTTATTTTTTTAAAATTAGATTTCCGGTTTATTCGAGTGGTATTTCATTTTTGTTATCACACTACCACCTATGCTATACTAAATAAAACGCAAATCAATATAAAAATATGGTAAAGGATTAAAGGGTCTTTCCGTCTAACTGCGGGCAATCTGTGTTTGCACAGATATCATAATTTCGCTGAGTTTATGCTTGAGACAGTAGAATAGTCGTGACGCCGTTCATGCAGGACGGAATTTACCCGTCGAGGAATTTCGCTACCTTAGGATCCTTATAGTTAAGACCGCCGTTTACTTATAATTATTAAATTAGCAAAAATACTAATTATTTTTTTAGATAAGCACCTGGCAGGCGTCAAACCCTATACATCTTTTTTTAAATTAGCAGAGTTCTATGTTTTTGATAAACAGTCGCTATTCTTTCTTTATTATAACCTTTACGGTATTCTTTCTTGCGAACGTACAGAATTAATTTGCCGAGTTCCTTAAGCATAATTTTCTCAATCATCTTTGTTTTTTCAACTAAAATACCTGTTTCGGTTTTGGTACGGTCAATACATCTAGCAATTTTCCTGGAAAATAGTATTATAATGATAAAATCTTTATTATTATTTCTTATATTATTAATTTCATTTATACTATGAAGTATAAAGACTAGAATGGTAAATACACTTCTTCATCAAATGTTACATTCGTATATTTTCTTAGAAACCGACTTACTCTATATAATTTAATTTTCTATAGAAACCCTTTTATTTACGATGATTTTGGTTTGTTTTACAAAATTTTTGCTACTCATATCAGTATTATCTCTTTTGTGTAAAAAACTAAAATTTACCATTTTAGTTTTTTTTGCATACAAAATGTTCTGCTACCATCTTACTTTTATATGTAAGATTCGTTGCTTCAGCATGAAAATTAAAACCTTACAACATTTTTAATATTTTTTAAAAAAAAATAACACGCTAAAACGCGATCTCTAATGGATAGCTGCTTCTAAGCTTACCTATTATAATTTTTAAATTAAAAAATAATTTTTTATACTAATTTCCAATTTAGGGGCTTTAGCTTACGATCTGGGTTTTTTCCCTTTTGACTCACAACCTTAGCGCTAAGAGTCTAACTGCTATAATTTAATATTTATATTCTTAGTTTAACTAAATTTAATAAGTAATGAAACACTTAAATTTAACTAGAGCTATACCCCAAATATTAAAATTTTATAACGCATTACTAAAATAATTTTCGCAGAAAACCAGCTATAACTTAGTTTGATTAGTCTTTCACCCCTAATTACAAATCTCATCAATATTTTGCCACATATACGACTTAGGTCCTCCTCCACATTTTATTGTGGACTCAACCAGTTCATAATTAGATCACTAAGCTTCGGGTCAATTAAAAATAACTAGAAATTATTAATAAATATTTTTATTATGTCTTCCTTTAAAAAGTAAAACTTGCTATTTTTAATTACTTACTGATCCATAATGCAAAAGGTACTTTGTTATCAAATTTCTAAAAAATTTAACTTCAAATAAATTGTAGGCATTCAAATTCTATTTTACTATCTATTATAGATAAAATTACACCTTTTTTTCACAATACTCATTCGCTATTGGTTAGAAAAAAGATTTAGGCTTAGGAGGTGGTTCTTCTTTATTCATACTAATTTTTTATAAGTACTACATAATTTATTTTTTTTGAAATTTTCTTTTACAGGACTGTACCTCTTTTTGTTATTTTCAAGTAAATTTACAAAAGTTATAAATAGCCTTTTTATTGAGTTCATTCGCCATTACTATCAATATCTCGTTTGATTTATTTTACTTATGTTAGTAAGATGTTTCAATTCACATAATTTTTTTTAATAAAGTTTTCTTTAGGATATTTAAAAGATCACAAGCATATGCCTCCCTTTAATGTTTCGTTCGCGCGACGTCCTTTTTTTTCTACCTTTAGGTATCCTTTAAATGCCCTTTGTAAATATTGTATATGTTTAGAAAAAATTAGCCACCTATTAAGTTGGCAAGCTCTATTGAAATATTTCCTCTAATTCTGTAATAAATTACTAACAAAGCTAAGCCAATTGCAGTTTCTGAGGCAGCAACTGTTAAAACTAAAATTGCAAAAATTTGACCTATTATATCATCTAAATAAAAAGAAAAAAATACTCAGTTAAAGTTTATCGCTAATAAAAGCAATTCTATTGACATTAATATCAATATTATGTTTTTGCGATTAAAAAGAATACCTAAAATTCCTACTAAAAATAAAATTAAAATTATGCTTAAAAAATACGATGGACTTAGCATTAAACGTGTATGTTATTTTTTTTAACTTCTTTTATCAAATTTTTACATTAGCAAAAAAGCAGTAAATTTAATTTGACTTTTTTCCAGCCACAGATTCCTCTACGGCTACCTTGTTACGACTTCACTTCAATTTTTGTGCTTATTTTCATAATTTTTTAACATTAAATTTTTATTTAGCTAAACAAAATTAAAATTTGTTTTACAAAATAATTTTCAGAGCTATATACATTATTTCAAATAAGCACAAATTTCATAGCGTGACGGGCGGTATGTACAAAATTCATAAACAAATTCACCGTAACGTTCTAATTTACGATTACTAACAATTCCTACTTCATAAACTTGAGTTGCAAAATTTAATCCGAACTAAAATATTATTTCTAGATTTGCTCCAATTTACATTATTGCTTTCTTATTGTTAAATATTAATGTAACACATGAAAAAGTAGCCCAATTTATAAAGACCATGAAGACTTGACGTCGTTTTTTTCTTCCTTTGAAGTATTTCTAAACCGTTTAATTTAGTACAAGTTAATTAAATTATAAAAGTTACGCTCGTTTCCTGGAATTAACCAAACGTTTCACAACACGAGCTGACGACAGCCATGCAGTCCTGTAAAGTTTCATTTAACTTTATACAAAAATTGGTAAGGTTATTCGCGTTGTTTCGAATTAAACCACATGTTCCACTGTTTGTTTGAATTCCCGTCAATTCCTTTGAGTTTTAACCTTGCGGCCTTACTTCCCAGGTGGAGAGCTTAACGCGTTAACTAAATTTTAGATTTTAAGCTAAAATGAGCTCTCATCGTTGACAGCATAGACTACAAGGGTCCCTAATCCTTTTTGCTACCTATGCTTTCACAATTTTAGTGTCAGTAATATTTTAGATTTTTGCTTTCGCGTTTGTTATTCCTTTAAGTATTAATAGACTTCACTCTTACACTTAAAATTGTAAAATCTTCAAAAATACTCTTAGTAAATAATTATGTTTTTATTTATCAGTTTGAGACTTTTAAAATTTAATTACAACATTTTATTTACAACCTAATTGTACTTTACACCCAATTATTCCGAATAATGTTTATCCTTTACGTCTTACCGCTGCTGCTGGCACGTAATTAGCCAGGACTTTTTCACTATATTATATCATATTTTATTAAATAATAAAAGTGCTTTACAATAAAATTTATCTTCTATCACACACATGTTTTAACTGAGTCAAACTTTCGTTCATTGCTCAAAATTTTCCGCTGCTGCCTTTTACAAAGTTTGGACCTTATTACAGTTCCAACGTGGCTATACATTCTCTTAAATTAGCTAAAGATTTTCAGCTTGGTAAACTTTTATTCCACCAACAACTTAATCTTCCGCAGACCTTTCCAAAATTGATAAAATCTTACTAATCAAAATTAAATTTGAAAATTTTAGAATAGTTTCTACGTATTACTCACTCGTGCGCTACTTAAAATAATTTTTATTATAAGTAAACTTGCATGCGTTATATCAAACATTAACATTAATTCTGAGCTAGGATCAAACTCTAATAAATATTTCTTTTAGTTTTATTTACCTTTAAAAGTTGTCTAACTTTTAAATATTTACTGCTTTTTTTTTTAGGTATTACTTCTCCTTAATTAGGACTTGAACCTAAGACCTCGTGGTTAACAGCCACGCGCTCTCACCAATTGAGCTATTAAGGATTAAAAAAAATTAAAACAAAAAGAATACTACGACTAGAGAATACGTTATTGGTTCGGTAATTGCTAATCGTTGCGAAACTAAAGAATTTACTTCAAATAAAATAATATGGATCAGACTCAATCCCAATTTTTTCTAAGTTCGAACCTGCGTTTTTAAACGCATACAACTTTTAAGCAGTGTATCTTAATTATAGAAGAACTACTTTTACAATACTTTATTAAATATTTTATCAATTGTAATTATTGTTCTTTAACTTAAGTCATACTTAAGCTATCTCTAATTTAATATATTAAAAATTTTTCTACTATATTGTTTAGGTATTTTTCGACTATCTATATTACTTTTCTTCTTATAGTATATATTATTGTACACTATATTCATTAATTTGTTAAAGTAATCAACTAAATATCAAAGAATTCTTTATATTTTTACCTTACAATTTAATTTTTTAGAAATTTTGTACTTTTTTTGACAAAATTTGTAATTCTTCACTTTGCTGAATTTTTATAAAATAAAAAGTGTAACTTTATTACTTACTATTTCTTTTAAACTATTAATATAAAAAGTAGACGCACAAAAAGGTTTGTGTAGCATTTTAAATTTTGCACTTGTATTTCCTTGTAAAAAAAATTTTATAAATGAATTATTTATAAATACTGAATTTCTTTTAACGAAACGTTTTTTTTTTCATCGACCTAAATTATTTCTTTTAACCATTTATTGAACCTAATAATTTTTTTTAATATTATTCCCACTCTAAAGCACCTTTATACCACTCATAAATAAAACCTACTGTCAAAATTAAAAGAAAAATTATCATGCATCAAAAGCCATAAGCTGTTAAATTACTTAATACGATAGATCAAGGAAATAGAAAACTGATTTCTAAATCGAAAACTAAGAAAAGAATAGCTACTAAGTAGAAGCGTACATCAAATGTAGCTCGCGCGTCGTCGAATGGGTTAAAACCACATTCGTATGCACTTAACTTTTCTTGATCACTTTTTTTAATTGCTAAAAAGTAGGACAAAATAAAAATAATAAAAGATAATAAACTACATATGATGAGAAAGAAAAAAATTGAAGCGTATTCAAACGAAAAAAAAAGCATAAGTTATTTAATTATTAAAAAGTTATTTACTAATAGTAATGCTGCGATAAAAATAACTCAACCTAAAGACAATGGTAAAAATATTTTTCAGCCTAACCGCATTAACTGATCATATCTATACCTAGGGAAGCTAGCACGTACTCACACGAACCCGAATAATAACAAACTTGTTTTTAAACCGAATCAAACTTCTGCGGGAACTCATATAAAAGGAATTCAATTTAATAAAGGAAGTCATCCACCTAGAAAAAATAATGTAGTTAAGCTGCACATTAAAATCATGTTTGAATATTCACCTAGAAAAAATAATGCAAAGCCCATCGCAGAATATTCTACATTGTAGCCACTAACTAACTCTGCTTCTGCTTCAGTTAAATCAAAAGGAGCTCGATTTGTTTCTGCTAATATTGACACGAAAAACATTAAACATAATGGAAACAACGGAATAATAAATCATACTTTTTGTTGCGATAGAACAATTTCTGTTAAGTTTAAAGATCCAGCACACAATAGTACACTTATTAGAATTAATCCTATAGAAACTTCATAAGAAACCATTTGAGCAGCAGATCGTAAGGAGCCTAAAAATGCATATTTTGAATTACTAGATCATCCAGACATAATAATACCATACACACCTAACGATGATATAGCTAGTAAATATAACACACCAACATTTAAATCAGTGTATACAAATCCTTCATTGACTGGGATTACCGCTCAGCCTAACAGCGCTAAAAGAAATGTTAAAATTGGTGATATAATAAATATAACTAAATTGGCACTCGATGGTAAAATAGTTTCTTTGGTAAATAATTTTAGTCCATCAGCTAAAGGCTGAAGAAGACCTCATATACCAACAACGTCAGGACCTTTTCTTCGTTGTATTGCTGCCATTATCTTACGTTCTACTAACGTTAAATATGCTATTGAGACTAAAAGAGGAATTATAATAACTAAAATTTTTAATACTTTAACAATAAAAAAATGTAGATACATTGAGTATTAATACGAAATGAAAAATTGTATAAATGTGTAAACAAGCGAGGGATCTAGTCCCAAATAAAGTAAAAAAAAGCTCGTAGAAAAACAAATATAACTCAAGCTTTTTTCTATAGTTAAATATACAGGTCATGTAGTTGTCTCTTCAAAGCAAATAGACTTTACAATACGAAGATAATAAAAACAGCTGATACAACTTATTAGAATAGTAAATAGAGTTAATGTAACTAAATTGGCATTAACTGATTCTAATAAAATTAACATTTTAGCTAAAAACCCAACTAAAGGTGGGATTCCTCCCATTGAAAATAAGCAAATAACTAGACTTAAACTGACGGCAGGATTTAATTTTATTAACATACTAAAACCAGAAAAAAATCGGTTTTGATAATCGTTTTTATATATTTTTTGTCTCAAACCTATGATTATACTAAACATATTTAAAGTCATAATTATATAAATAATAATATAGAAAAAGCATGCTTCATTACCATTATAAGTGTTTACAAGTAAACCAATTAAGATAAAACCAATGTGTGATATTGAACTAAAAGCTAAAAATCGCTTTCATTTAGATTGTTTTAAAGCACCAAATGTACCAAATATTAAAGACAGAACTATGCTAAATACTAGTATTTTTTGCCACAATAGCGAAAATGTTTGAAATCCGTAAAAAAAAATGCGAATGAACACGGAAGTTATTACAATTTTAGGCATAAGCGAAAAAAACGCCGTTACGTTCGTTAAAGTACCTTCATAAACATCTGGTGATCATATATGAAAGGGTGATGCACTTAGTTTAAATAGTAAAGCAATTAATACACAGAGTAAACCTAACGATAAAGCATTAAATACATTTGTGTAAACGTAAAAATTTGAGGCGAACAAAATATTAAAATCTCTTAAATGGGTTAAGCCTGTTACTCCATAAATTAATGAAAAGCCAAATAATAAAATTGCAGAGGAAAATGCACCTAAGATAAAATATTTTAATCCAGCTTCTGTAGAAAATTCTGAAGTTCTTCGTAAACTAGCTAGAATGTAAAATATTAAACTTTGGAACTCAATACATAGATATAATGCTAATAAATCGCATGAGCTTACTAAACAAAACATTGCTAGTAAACTCAGTAATAATAAAGTTCAATACTCAAAAATATTTATTTTTTCTTTTTTTAAGTAAAAAAGTGATAATAATAAAATCAAGCAAAACACATTTACTAAAATAAACTTTATACCAATAGAAAGTTTATCATGAATAAATAAGTCATTCATTAAAGAAATAGTAATAAAAGGGTTATTTAAAATTAGTAAAATGGTCATAAAACTCGCAAACAAAGTTAGTTTACCTAATGTCAAATCAATTAAAGGAAAACCTTTTATGCGTTGATTACTAATCAAAACACCAAAAACTAAAAGTATAAGAGATGCAATTAATAAAAATAATTCAGGAAATAATAAAAAAGTATCGAAAGTATTTAGCATAGTTAAAAAAAAATGTAAAAAATTATATTTTACCAATCAAGTTTATAAGTAAGTTTAACACGGAATTATGAAGTGTTTCTAAAAATACGTTTGGAAATAAGCCCATTCATAGAATATTAAAAACTAAAGGGAAAAAAATTCAGAATTCTCTTCTTGATACGTCTTGAAATTTAAATATGTAACAATCTTTTCAATTTCCAAAATATATTCTATTATATAATCAAACTGAGTAACCAGCTCCAATTAGCATTCCCGTACACGCAAAAACTGTTGTAAGTGAACTATATTGGAATAAACCTATTAAAACAAGAAATTCTCCTACAAAATTACATGTACCTGGGAACGCAATACTAGAAAAGGTAAAGAACATGAACATAATTGCGTGTATGGGCATCATTTGTGCAAGACCACCATAATACTTTATAAGTCTTGTTTTATATCGATCATATAGCATACCTATTGACAAGAATAAACTACTAGCAACTAAGCCATGACCTAACATTAAAAGAATACAACCTTCTATAGCTTGAATATTGAAGCTAAATAAGCCTAATGTAACGTAACTCATATGTGCAACCGATGAATATGCAATGACTTTTTTAAAATCAACCTGTCGTAGCGTTGTTAAAGATGCGTATAGTGTACCTACAACACTTAGAGTGTATATTAGTGGGGTAAAATAAAATGATGCTTCTGGAAATAAGTTTAACGAAAAACGTATAAAGCCATAACCACCTAATTTTAAAAGTATACCAGCTAAAATCACAGACCCTGCTGTAGGAGCTTCCGCGTGCGCTTCAGGTAATCATATATGAAATGGAATCATAGGTATTTTTACAGCAAAGCTTGCAAAGAAAGCCAACCAAAAAACTAATTGTTGCTTTTTAGTAAAATCTGAGTACATTAGTACTTGAAAATTAGTAGTTCCTGCGTCTAAATATATAAACAATATAGCAATTAACATTAAAAGAGAACCAATTAATGTATATATAAAAAACTGATAAGCAGCTTTTATTTTTCTTTCTCTAGACCCCCAAATACCAATAATCAAAAACATTGGTATTAAAACCGATTCGAAAAAAATGTAAAAAAAAAAAAGATCTAGTACGCAGAAAATTTGAATTAGAAATCCTTCCAATAACAAAAAAAATATTAAATACTCCTTTAGTAAATTATTTATTGTATTTATGCCTACTAATATACATATTGAACATAATAAAGACAATAATAAAATAAAAAATAGCGATATACCATCAATTCCAAGAGTATACGTTATATGACTAAATCACTTACAATTTACTACAAACTGAAAATACGATGAACGATTATCATAAAAAATTCATAATAATAAAGATAAAAGGAATACAATGTTACTGATAAAAAGCGCAATACTATATAATAATTTTGTATATACTTTAGGTATAAATAGTAAGATTAATATTCCTACAAAAGGAAGCGCCAAAATTAATAAAAATATAGTTGTTACTTGCATTATAATAATATTACTAAATTAGAAAAGTATAAATAAAGGTACAGAAGAGTATAATTCACAACGAACTTTCAAAAAGCTTTTGGAATGATAGTAATGAGAAAACAACATTAATGTTTAATAATACAAAAAATGCAATAACTATAAAGAATATGTAATGCACTAATTGCCCTGATTGTATTTGAATCAGATTATTTGCGTAGCGCTTTAGTACATTTGCTAAACCCAAAGGCCCAATAAATTCGATTAAACCTCTATCTAAGTTAATTAACGTAATAGAATAACCAAATTTAGCCAAGGGGAAAACTAAAAAAGTATTAAATAATTTATCTAAAAATCATTTCTTGTTAAAAAAAAATGTTATTTTACGTCCAATCATACTTAATTGTAGATGTACAATAACTTTTTTAGCACTTGTATTTACTAAGCATGCTATGATTATTGCTGTTACACTAAGAAGTAATGGTATTAATTTTACGTAAGTAGGAATAGTTTCTACTTCTATTAATGTGACAGTTACAGGATGAAAGAATATTGAATTTTTTCAGAATTCAGTTCCAAACCCAATAAACAAATCTTTAAATAAATACCCAAAAAATATACTTCCAAATGCTAAAATTAGTAAAGGAACTAATAAAAATCATGATCCTTCATGAACTCCTTGCATTATAATTCTTGGGCTATTTGATTTATTTAGAAAAGTTAAAAATAGTAAACGAAACGAGTAGTATGCTGTAAAAAATACGGATAAAGTACCCAACCAATAAATGAATGTGCTTTGTATTGCTGTGATATTAGAATATTTACTCACGTATGCTAATTCTAATATTAAATCTTTAGAAAAGAAACCTGTCAGAAACGGAAAGCCAACTAATGATAATGAAGCTATGAAAATAACTGAATATGTATAAGGTAATATTTGATTTATTCCCCCCATGCGCCTCATATCTTGTTCATCACCTAAACTATGGATAACTGAGCCCGCACTTAAGAATAACAGTGCCTTAAAAAACGCATGATTTGCTAAGTGAAACATACTCACGTTATATTTTGAGATACCTAAAATAAAAACCATATAGCCTAATTGACTTGTAGTTGAAAATGCAATTACTTTTTTTAAGTCATATTGAAAGCCTCCAATTGTCGCTGCAAAAAAACATGTTAATGCTCCAATTATTGAGACACACACCAAGATATTTTCCGAAAATTCTAAAATTGGAGAGCATCTTACTAATAAAAATACTCCTGCTGTAACCATAGTTGCTGCATGAATTAAAGCTGAAACAGGAGTCGGACCTTCCATAGCATCTGGTAACCAAGTGTGTAAGCCTAATTGAGCTGATTTTCCTACAGCTCCTATAAATAAAAATATACTTATTAATGTTATCACGTTTAAGTTATTATTTAATAAGTGACTTCCACTATTAATTTTGTAAGCTACTAGACTAAAAATAACTTCATACTCAAGTGACTTAAATGTATGAAATATTAAAAACATAGCTAAGCATAAACCTATATCACCAACTTTATTTACTAATATAGCTTTTATAGCAGATTGATTTGCATTTAATCTTGTGTATCAGAAGCTAATTAGTAAATATGATACTAAACCAACTCCTTCTCATCCAATAAACATTTGTACAAAATTATCTGCAGTTACGAGCAGAAACATAAAAAACGTAAATAAGCTTAAGTAAGACATAAATCGGGGTTTGTGTGGATCAAATTTCATATATGCCGTTGAATACGTATGAACTAAACAGGAAATACTACTTATAATTATCAGCATGACTACTGTCAAGCTATCAAATAAAAAGCTTCAATTTATGACTAAATAATCACAAACTATTCATGGAGTTATTTCGATATAACAATCACTGCCATACAATCCAATTTCAATGAAAGCAACTCATGCCAAAATACTAGTTAAAAAAAGAATTAAACATGAAATATAACTGGAACCTTCTTTACCGAGATATCTACCAAAGAAACCAACGATAATACTATTTAAAAGCGGTAATAATATTATTAATAAATACATTAATTTTAATTTAAATTTAATATCGAGATGGTAAGATTTGAACTTACGATATCCTATTTGGATATATATGTTGTCACTAAAAATAATTTCCATTTAAACCGTATAAGCGATTTTTTTTATGACATCACATACGGCTTTTATCACTTGTATGATATTAATTTAGCAAAATACTTTTAATTATTTAGTAAATTGCTAAATTACAGGTCTTTATGCAAGAAAAGTCTAACGTTATAGATGAATTTGTTTATTTTGGTAAAATTTAGTACTATACTAAAACGGGGAACAGTAATAACAACTTAAAGTATTAATTTTAATTTTACTAATTACTAAACTATTTATCTTTTTTTAGTTTTAAAAAATTTTTATGTATTATATTTATTAAATACATTTTTAAAAATATTTTCATCATATAGTAGCACCCTTTAGTAAGCAGCACCCAAAGCAGACACGTTAAACCAAGCTACGCTACATCTCGAGTAAACAACAATTATTTGAGAAAAAATAATTTTTATTTTTGTATAATTAAAAAGCGTTCTAACTTGCCCAGAAGAGGTAAAATTATTAAAAAATAAAAAAAGTAGTACATACTTGCAATTTGACCAATTAAAATATAAGGTTGTTCTACAGAGCAGCCTCCTATTCAACCTAAAACTAGGCATGTAGCTACGAAAATTCAGAAGAGATATTTATAGATAGGTCTAAACCTAGAGCTTCGTATTTCAGTTGAATGCAACCATGGTAATAAACCTAAAACAATGATAGATAATAACATTGCTATAACTCCACCTAATTTATGGGGTACTGAACGCAGTATTGCATAAAATGGTAAAAAATACCATTCAGGAACAATGTGCTCTGGAGTAACCATAGGATTTGCTGGAATATAATTATCAGGGTGACCTAAAGCGTTCGGTGTATAATAAAGGTAATAGGAAAAGATTAAGATGAATACCAACAAACCAAATAAATCTTTTATTAAAAAGTAAGGGTACATATTTAATTTATCTGCATTTGAGTCAATGCCTAATGGGTTACCAGATCCTTTCTCATGTAGCAGTGCTAAATGTACGACACTTGCAGCTGCAATTATGAATGGCAATAGATAGTGAAAACTAAAAAATCGGTTTAATGTTGCATTATCAACTGAAAAACCTCCTCAAAGCCATACAACAATAAAATCGCCTACCAATGGAATTACTGAAACTAAACTTGTTATAACTGTAGCGCCTCATAAGCTCATTTGACCTCAAACCAGCACATAACCAATAAATGCAGTTAAAATCATTAACAAAAATATTACTACACCTACCACTCATACAAAATGTCTAGGAGTTGTATATGATCCAAAGTATAAACCCTTTAAAATGTGTAAATATACAATAATAAAAAAAAATGAAGCACCATTTGCGTGCCCATATCTTATTAGTCATCCATAATAAACGTCACGGCTAATATGTTCAACACTTGCAAATGCAAGATCAACATGAGGTGTGTAATGCATGGCTAAAAAAATTCCTGTAATAATCTGAAATAGCATACACATTGCTGCAATAAAACCAAAATTTCAGGCATAATGTATATTTACAGGAGTCGGATAGGTAATTAAATGTTTATTTAAAACGGAAAATAAAGATTGTTTTATAAGTTGCATAGTTTATATATATTTATTATTATTCAAATGAAATAACTAGTTAAAATTAAGTACGTTCTAAAGGATTTGAACCTATATATTTAGCTTAGAAGGCTAACATTTTATCCATTAAATTAAAAACGCACTTCAAGCAAAAAATTAGCAATTATAAACGTTTGCCGTTGAAAACTGAATTACAAAAATTATAAACTACTAGATTTTGTATACTAGCTAAAAAATCTTTACGTTTTGCATTATTTAAAGTTATTAACTTTACTTTACCCACGTACCAGGTCTCAGATGCATCAACGCACGCGCTTAAATTTTTTAAATATTTATCATAATACTCATTTCATTTGTTTTCCAAACTATTTTGATTTTTTAACTGTGAGATCAATAGTACGTTTCGTATTTTTAAAGTGGAAGCAATAATTGGAAGCACAAAATGTAAAAAAAAGCCATACAAAAAACAAAAAATAAGAACTAGTCAAAAAATTTGTGGAAAAATAATTGTTTGATTTAATTGAGGCATGTTAAATTAGTGCATATCTAAAACGTCATTTAAGTAAATACAAGTTAATAAAGTAAAAACATAAGCTTGTAGAACAGCTATTCCTAGTTCTAAACCTGTAAGAATAAATAGAACTAATAATGGTACTAATTGAAATATACTATAAATTCCACTTAAATGTGCGATACTTCATCCGAAACTTGCGATTATTTTTAAAAGAGTATGACCCGAAGTAATATTTGCAAAAAGTCGAATAGCTAATGTAAAAACCTTTATAAAGTATGACACAATTTCTATTGCAACTATGAGTGGTATAATTGGAAGTGGTACTCCTTTTGGTAAAAAAACACATAAAAAATTGAATCCATGTTGATACAGTCCAATTATATTTATTCCAATAAAAAGGGATAAAGATAAACCAAATGTAAAAGCAATATGACTTGTAACCGTGAATGTATATGGGATCATCCCAATTAAATTACTAATTAAGAGTATAATGAATAAAACAAAAACTAAAGGAAAGTAGCGTTCTCCTTTTTTTCCAAGATTCTCGCTTACAATTGAAGCGCTAACTTTGTATATTATTTCAGCAAAATATTGCCATCGTGTTGGTATTAATAATTTTTCAAAAAAAGAAAAAGTGTAAAGGGCAATACTTAACATTCCTGTTATTACTAAAAATAAAGTTGTATTGCTAAATAATATGTTATAACCTAATATATTATCAAAAAATAAGTAAAGAACTATTTCAAATTGCTCTAATGGACTAAGTATAGAAAAGGGCGAGTTTAACATAATTTAAAAATGCAAAATGTCTAGGAGTTTCGGTCAGGGTTTAGGACCTGAACTATTCTTACGTTTTTGTTTATAAGCGCTCTAAGCTTTTTTAAGCTACCGAAACCTAAAATATTAAAAAAAAGAAAAGAATAAATCAAAAAGAAGAGTGAAATTATAAAAATTGTACGATTTAAATATTTTTTCTTCTTTACCCAATATATTTTTGTACACTTTGTTCGTTAAAATGATATTTATTCAAATAACAAACTAAGAAAAGTAAAATTATAAAACAATGATAACATTTAAAAATCTTGATTCTTCCTTCCACTTTACAAATTTTCGACATAATCAATTTTTTAAATCCACACTTTTTGTAATCTTATTTTGCTTGTAAAATGTAACTTTCGAAATATAAAAAATTAGCCCTACCGAAACCTAAAATATTAAAAAAAAGAAAAGAATAAATCAAAAAGAAGAGTG